TATGTCGATGTCTCTAGTAAACTAAAGACATCATTTAATAGCTATGCTATTTTGCTTCAATTTTTTCTCTACAAAGAAAAAAATTTGAGGATTTAGTTACGATTAAAAATCTACTTTTCTATCTTCATCCATGGATCTTTTACGCATACTCATTCAATTGGAAGTATTGATCCAATTCTAAAATTTTGTTTCGTAATTTCATAATCCAAATTTTCACTTTTTAAGTGACCCTTGGATACAAATCACGAGAATCCATATTTTTCCTCGAATATGTCATTGAAAGGTAAAGGATTAAATCCTTTTTAAGAAATAAAGTTTTTGATCGGAATATGAATCAAACCGAAAGATCCCTTAACTATTAGGGGGCTTACTAGAACGAATCGCACTTTTACCACTAAACTATACCCGCCGCTATAACTATAATAGAATTATTATATACAAATGAACCTTTTGTCGAACAGAGGAATTAGGCGTAATAAAGATAGGATCCTAATCATGAAAATAAGAGTGTCGACGTTTTTCGCGGGGGATTTCAATTGAATCAGATTCTGGAAAGGAGGGCTCTTTTAAATAACTAAATTAAATAACAAGTTCTATTTTTTATTTTGCTGGGAGGTTTTTGATAGATATGGCTCACTAAAACAACTGAAATCATAACAGAGCATTCATTATTATTTAATAATCCATAGTTTCATTTTCTATTTCCGTAAGGTTGTCAAGTAACTCAAAAAGGAAGAAGGAATAATAAGAAAAGAGACTTTGATTTTATATAAATTAAATATAATAGATAGAATAAGAATCTAATAGATATATAAGAATGGAAATAACTCCTCATCTTTTTATTGCTGCTTTAATAGCAAGCATTTTTGTGTTCAAAACAGATAAAATCTTTTAGCTAGGATTTGTTGGAACAAAAAAAGGCCCGGCTAGGTATTGACCAGGCCAGGCCATGGGAATAAGGGGAACAAAATCAAAGGGGTCTTCTTTATTTGTCTTTATATTTGTCTATTGGATCTTTCGAGCACTTATATCTAAATGAAATTGCTGGTCAAAATTATACATATCTATATAATAAAGAAAGAGAAAGCAAGACTTTTTTCTTACTTCATGTGTAATGTAACATAGTCATTATTCTCTTGTTCAATTGGGAGAGATGGCTGAGTGGACTAAAGCGGCGGATTGCTAATCCGTTGTACGAGCTATTCGTACCGAGGGTTCGAATCCCTCTCTTTCCGTTTCCTTTGATGATTGAGTTATCTTTCCAATTTTGAAAATCCTTTTTTGCCTAGTTCAGCGTGTGGAATAGATAACAAAACCCTAAGAAATAAAATCAAGCAAGGAAAATGAAAAACCCTTTTTATTCTTCACGTCCAGGATTACGTCCTGGATCATTCGATAGAAATCCAAAGATGAACAGAGAAACAAAGAATATCACTACTGTGTAAACGGAAAGTTTGAGAGTAAGCATGACACAATCTCCAAGATCATTCTTTTTTGAAAAAAAAAAAACGAGAAAAGAGAATAGATCCTCCATTTTTTATACTATATATTCTAAATATTAGAATATTCTAACTATTCTATTTTGACACCAAAAAATGAAGTGATTTCTAGAAATAGAAAAGGATTTTCTGAAATTCAAAGTCGTTTGTAATAAGAGTCCTTCATTACCAAAAATGGATTTCATACCCCCAATTAGATATTGGGGGTGACCCTAACCTAACCCTATTTAGGGGCTTTCGTTGGAAAAAAGGTCAGAATGGCGAAATGGGTCGAGCCGGGTTTTGATTTCTCGAGGTTATCCCCGACTTTCCATGTTTGAATCGAAGGTTCATACTGTAAGACTTAGTTGATCTTCTGAATTGTTAGAATTTATGTCTCGAACAAATCATGAATTTTCTAGGATAGTATTCAATATTTTATCGAAAACTTACAGCAGCTTGCCAAACAAAGGCCAAGAGAAAAAAGAACAAAGGTATGACTGGCATAACATCTATGATGGGATTCAAAAAAGCATAGGCCTCAGGTAATTTGGCGAAGAAAAGACTAGTCGAATAAAGGGCAGAATTAAGACAGATACAGATCAAACTAAAGATATTAAGCATAACAGACATTTTGTTCTTGGAGATAATTGCATTTTGGTTGAGTTATTGATATAAATAAGGAAAAATGAAGTAAGGTAGACAAAAAGCCCTTCTTTTTCTTTGAACCCAACCAATCAAAAATCCTCTAATTCTCAAAAGAGAATAGAAGAAATCATACTTTCATACAATATCTTAATTGAATTATATGTAATGATCAATAAATTGAGTTGAATTCTATATCTACATGTGTCAAAATCCTAACAAGAATCTAATCTATTCTATAAAAAGATTTTCTATAGATAGTTGGACTGGAATTGACGAACACACAACACCCATATTACACTTTAGTAGTGTCGAATAGAAATCTAAATGGGGCGTCGCCAAGTGGTAAGGCAACGGGTTTTGGTCCCGCTATTCGGAGGTTCGAATCCTTTCGTCCCAGAGTGTATCCATTCTATCAGAATAAAGATTCCTTTTTTTAATTTAAACTTCTATTTAAAGGTAGAATATTAGTCATAGAGTGTGATTTTTTTTTCTTTTTTTATTTTTAATGATTCAGAGAAGCATCCTATCTTTTTTTTCACAACAAACTGAATGGGATTGACTGCAAATGACATGCAGATGGAACTGAATATATTTTTGATCCAGGCAAGATGGTAACATAGATCACAAAAGTGTGAATTCAAAAAGGGTGGGCTTTTCATTATATGCTCACTAACTTCATAGTGAGGGAAGTTAGTTACTTAGAAAAACCTTAGGTCCCATCTCTATTTGGATTTTCAACGATTTTTTTTTTTGAATCAAAATGCGAAGGGGCCTATTTTCCCTATTTATTTTTCCCAGTCCCTTAAACTTAAATAAGGTATCCCAATTAGTAATCTTAACGTTCTGTGGATCTATGAATTCTTAACTAAGAGTAAGAGGGGGTTCTTGGTACTAATTCCATTTTCTTAATGGGATTACGTCTCTTAAGGCTGGGTTAGGGTAAACTAATAATAATATAGTAGGAAGGACTTAAAAAAGAGATCTTTTTTAGATTTATGAATCATCATTCCCATTGAATTCGGGGAGTAGATAGCCATTAATCAGTAACCGAAGATATTTATGAATTTCAATCTCTGTGTCTGTTCGAATCACATTAACAAAAAATCAAGTTACATATGTAACCCATGTATTTTCTTTGAACTTTGTAAGTAGTTGGTGGTTGGCGTTAATGAATAATTGTAAATATATTTAACAATTGAGACGGGGGGTGACTCATACATTTATTCACTTGAATGGCAAAATTGCAGAAAGATTACTTAACCTCAGGTTAAACAAAATATGAAAATACAGATAAATGAGGAAATGCTTAGCTTATATGTATTTTTTGATTTCGGTGTATTTCAGTGACAGCAGTCTTTCGATTTTTATGAAAAAGAATTGGAATTGCTTCAATGTGAAAATAGAAATATTTAACATAGAATATCCATAACGGGTGTTCAGTCTATCTGATAAATATGAAAACCTTCTAGTCGTCCATCTGATTGATAAAATAAGAATCCAAAGGGCCTAACTCTTCCCTTATATCAGTCTTTTTTAGCCATCTCACAAAAAAAAAAAGAAATTCGATTTTTTGTTCGATTTAGTTATCTGCTTTAAATTATTGATGAATCAGTTCGAAAAGAAAGAGAGAGTTCTCTTTGTTTGATGATCAAATGGAGTCTTTACTTTTACTGTCAAACTTTATTCAAAAAATGATATTGAAATAGGAAACTTTTTCAATTATAAACATTTTTAACGATTCCTTAGGAGTAGAATCTTTGATATTTGAAGACGTTGGAGTTGGGTCAATGTCAATCTAAAGCTAGCCCTAGCTTATCGAGTTGAGGATGAAGATTCAAAAAGACTACATTTATTCGTATAATTTATATTAGTTAGTTATACTAATTCTATATTTCTCTTAGATATTTCTGTTAGTTTGTTTTTTTTTTTTAGAAAAGTTGTTGCATTGATACAAAAAAAGATGGGCCTTGCTAAGATTTTTCAGAACAATCTTTACCATCTATGTATAGAAGAAAAAGGATAGATTCCTATGTTTATGTACCGACTGAACTGAACCAATGACTATTCATGATTTCATAATTGAATCAATTTCATAAGGGTTCCAAATTAGAGGAATGTTATGGTAAAACTTCGTTTGAAACGATGTGGTAGAAAGCAACGTGCGACTTGAAGGACGCGATCCGATGTGGATTCTTATTCTTACATCCACCATTTTATTTTATATCGGAATGAGGGTGCTCTCGACTCGACATCATTTGTTCCACTCTAACCCCTCTTTTTGTTGGGTTGTAATGTAAATAAACATAGTACATGATGGAGCTCGAGTAGAAAAAAAATAAATTTCTCGGGGGCAAGGATCTAGGGTTAATGCCAATCAATAAATTGAAACAACTTCGTAAGTATATCTTCGATATAGAAACCGAAAGGATCCGATTTCAGCAAGTTTCAATTTAAAAATCAAATTTGTTGGAATTAAGAAAACTCTTTTGATCCAAAGTGTATCACGCGAGAATCAACTCTGCGTATGATTCTTTGGGAGAAAGAAATCACAAAAGGGGTATGTTGCTACCATTTTGAAAAGATTAAGAAACACCGAAGTAATGTCTAAACCCAATGATTTAAAACAAAGAGGAAGGATCCAAAAACAAGGAAACACCATTTCAATTGTCTCAATAATTGGATCAAAGTAAAGAATACAAATATGAGATAAACAAAAAGGGAGGTTAAAGACTACTCAATAACTAAAATTGCCTAAAGCTTTTCCTTTGAGCCATTTTTGAGAATTATGCAACTTGAGTTATGAGTACAAATGTTTTTTTTAGGAGCGAAGAAGAAAAAAATGAGTGAAATCATAGTCTAATTCATTTTATGGACCCTTTTCCTATTCATTCCTATTCATTATAATTCTATATAGAGAGAAAACTGTGAATCATTTTTGCTCGAGCCGTACGAGGGGAAAACTTCCTATACGTTTCTAGGGGGGGTGTTGTTTATCTACATCTATCCCAATGCGCCGTCTATCGAATCGTTGCAATTGATGTTCGATGCCGAAGAGAAGGAAGAGATCTTCGGAAAGTGGGTTTTTATGATCCGATAAAGAATCAAACTTATTTAAACGTTCCTGCTATTCTCTTTTTCCTTGAAAAAGGTGCTCAGCCTACAGGAACTGTTAAGGATCTTTTAAGGAAGGCAGAGGTTTTTAAGGAACTTCGCCCTAATCAAACGCATTGAGGGAAATAAAAAAGGGGGGATTCTTATATCACTTTGCTTTGGATTGTATAATTTTTTTCTACTTCTTACTTATTGATTCCCCCATCTAAACCCTTTTCTATCTATGTAGTGCTAATCCAACACAAGTTTTTTTGAATATTATGGAAATGTCATTTCTTTTTTTTTTTTTTTTTCATTGTATTCTTTTCTCAACATTTATATTGACAACAGTATATCGAACAAATATAATTAATTGTGATAAGCGGATTTTTTGATTTCCGTTTCATAGGTTTCGTTTTGATCTTACTTCATTCAAATGATGGTTTCGTTGAATTCGCTTTGATAGAAGAAGTTTTTTTTAATTGAAAAGTGGATAACATAAGAGAAGAGGTGGTCTATTCTATTGATTTGCCATTTCCGTATCTTTGATTTTTTCTTTTATTGCAGAATTTCCTGTATTTTCATCTGATCGATTGATTTTAATGTTCCGAATCCATTTGAAAATAGATGTTTTTTTTTAGATTTTGTACTTTCTTAGTACAACAGTTTCATTGCCTCGTATAATCATTTAGTTTGATTCTGATTGTATCTATACACCCTTTTCTATTCCTATTCGGGTTGCTAACTCAACGGTAGAGTACTCGGCTTTTAAGTGCGACTAGGATCTTTTACACATTGGGATGAAGTGAGGGATTCGTCCATACCATCGGTAAAGTTTGGAAGACCGCGACTGATCCGGAAAGGGAGTGGATGGAAAAAATAGCATGTCGTATCAACGAAGAGTTCTGAGAATATTTCATTCTTTCCGGATCAGTATAAAACCTTTTTTTAATTATGGAACCGGAGTAAAGTGAATTCAATTTCAAGTTGGGTCGAATGAATAAATGGATAGAGATAGAGCCCTATGGCTTCAATTAATTATCGGGAAAGAAAAAGCAACGAGCTTCTGTTCTTAATTTGAATGATTGCCCGATCTAATTAGACGTTAAAAATATATTAGTGCCTGATACGGGAAGGGCTTTTCCCACGAGTGAATTCGTTATTTTTTAACGAATCCTAATTATTGCCATTCTTTATTATTATTATTAATATTATATTTTGAAATGGAGATGTGTGTTTAAAAGAAACAGTATATTGATCAAAAATTTTCCAAAATCAAAAGAGCGATTGGGTTGAAAAAATAAAGGATTTCTAACCACCCTGTTTTGTTATCTTAGAACGAAGATAAACCATAGAAAAACAGAGGATAGAGAGTCTGTTGATAAGTCTACCTAGATCCGAGGTATCTATTCGTTTCTTATTTCTTATAAGAAAAGAATACTTTGTTTTGACTATATCGCACTATGCATCATTTGATAACCTCCCAAATCCTGTACTTTTGGTTGAAATAGAATTTCAAATGGAGGAATTTCAAAGATATTTAAAGATAGATGGGTCTCAACAACACTACTTCTTATATCCACTTATCTTTCAGGAGTATATTTATGCACTTGCTCATGATCATGGTTTAAATAGAGCGCATTTGTTGGAAAATGTAGGGTATGACAATAAATCTAGCTTACTATTTGTGAAACGTTTAATTACTCGAATGTATCAAAAGAATCATTTGATTTTTTCTGGTAAGGGTTCTAACCAAAATATACTTTTTGGGCGCACTAAGAATTTTGATTCTCAAATGATATCAGAGGGATTTGCAGTCATTGTAGAAATTCCATTTTCTCTACGATTACTATCTTCCTTAGAAAATAAAGGGAGAGTCAAATCTCATAATTTACGATCAATTCATTCAGTATTTCCTTTTTTAGAGGACAAGTTTTCACATTTAAACTATGTATTAATATATCTAATACCTTACCCAGCCCATTTGGAAATTTTGGTTCAAAATCTTCGCTACTGGGTAAAAGATGCCCCCTCTTTGCATTTATTACGATTCTTTCTCCACGACTATCGTCATTGGACTAGTCTTTTTATTCCAAATAAAGTCAGTTCTTTTTTTTCAAAACGAAAGCAAAGATTATTCTTCTTCCTATATAATTCTCATATATGTGAATACGAATCCATCTTCGTCTTTCTCCGTAACCAATCTTCTCATTTACAATCAACTTCTTTTGGAGCTCTTGTTGAACGAATATATTTCTATGAAAAAATAGAACATCTTGTAGAA